ATCTCGGATTTTTTAGTTCATAATGTATTTCATGAATCTAAGTGGAATAAGCAAAGTGGATTCCTTGTTGGTTAGTCGAGTTCCAATGAAAACCACACAATTGAAGGAAATGTCCGAATTTGCTATTTAGAAAATCAATAAACTAAGGTTTTGTCGTTCTAGATATCGGATTCAACGGAAACAATTACAGCAGTAGGGGGGGGGGAAATCAAAAAACAAGACGAGCAAAATTATACAAAGTTATATATAAGTTGCTACCCCCCCCCTTAGTCTTTCTTTAATTGAATTTCGTTTGATTAGACGGAAGTTACTTAAAAACTTCCGCTTTCTTTAAAAGATTCTGAACAGTTCCTGTGGGTTGAGCACCTTTTTCAAGGAAATATAGAATAAGAGGAACGTTTAAATAAGTTTGATTCTTCATTGGATCATAAAACCCCACTTTTCTAAGATCTTTTCCTTCTCTTCGGCATCGAACATCAATTGCAACGATTCGATAGACGGCTCATTGGGATAAATGTAGATGACCAACACCCCCCCTAGAACCGTATAGGAAGTTTTCTCCTCGTACGGCTCGAGAAAAATGATTTGCTTCGAAGTTTTGTCTATGTATGCAATTCTAATAAATTAAATGACAAATGGGCCTAGAAAATCAATTAGACTCTGATTTCAGTCTTTTTTCCTTCCTGAAAATGAAAAAGAAACCATTCGTACTCATAACTCAAGTTGGATAACTCTCAAATAGCTCAAAGGAAAAATCTTTAGTCACTTTCATTTATTGAGTGGTCTTTAACCCCTTTTGTTTTGTTTGTCTTTTGTCTCGTTTCAAATTCTATTTGGATTCTTTAGTCTGATCCAATTAGTGAGACTATCGAGACAATTAAAAAGGTCTTTCCTTGTTCTTAGATCCTTTATCCTTATTTTAAATCATTGGGTTTAGACATTACTTCGGTGCTTCTTAATCCTTTCAAAGTGGCAGCAACATACCCTTTTTTTGATTTCTTTCTATCAAAGAATCCTACGGACAGTTGATTCACGTGTGATACACTTTGAATCGAAAAAGTTTGCTAAATTCTAACAAGTCTTGCTTTTGAATTGGAAACTTGCTCGAATTGGATCCTTTCGATTTGTATATATGGAAGATACGTTTACGAAGTTGTTCCGATTAATTGGCATTAACCCTAGATCCTTGCCCCCGAGAAATGAATTAATCCTTTCTACTCGAGCTTCATCGTGGACTATTTACAACCCAACAAAAAATCGAGTGTAACAGAACAAACAATGTCGAGCCAAGAGCACTCTCATCCTTAGATAAATCGAAAATGGTGGATGGAAAAATCCACAACGGATCGTGTCCTTCAAGTCGCACGTTGCTTTCTACCACATCGTTTCAAACGAAGTTTTAACATAATATTCCTCTAATTTGGAACCGGTATGGAATTGATTCAATTATGGAATCATGAATAGTCATTGGTTCAGTTGTACATAGACATCGTAATCTAGGCTTTTTCTTCTATATATGATAATATGATATGAAACGATTTTTCTGAAAAAGTCTTAGCAAGACAGCATCTTTCACATACATAAATAATATATAGATAATATAGATAATAGCAAGAAATCGAAATATATAAACGAATAACTCTTTTAATCTGCATCTTCAAGTGACTCAACAGGATAGATTAAACGATTTCCTACTTTTTGAGTACCAAATAAAGATTCCACTTACAAGCAATCATTAAAAATATTTAATAAAAATAGTTCTAATTGAAATTGAAAAAGTTTCCTATTTAGACATCATTATTTAATTTGAAGAAAATTGGACAATAAGCATGACGTTTGATCTTCATAGGAAGATAAGTCTTTCTTTTTGAATTGACTCATCACTTTTAAATAGATAAAAGAAAAACGAAATCCAATTTTTTTTCATGAGATGGATAAAAAAATGATCTAAGTTCAGATTTGAATCTTTATTCTTTTCATCTGATTACGAAAATCAAATTACGAAAATCAAAAAAATAAGGAGGGTTTTTCGTATCTATCAGATAGACTGAAGAGTTGTCACTGTTATAGATATTCTATTCTATAATATAGAATTTAAATAATTTAAGGTATCAAAAATCTTTTTCACAAAAACCGAAAAATTATTGTCATTGAAATAGAACGATACATACCATATAAGCGAAATATTTCCTCATTTTATATATTTTAGATGATATATATTTATAGATTTTGTTTAACATGGGATTAAGTAATATTTCACAATAATCGACTCTTATCATAAAGTGAATATCTTATCATAAAGTGAATAAAAGGGTGATAGGGGAAATCACCCCTGCCTCAATTGTTCTGTAGATTTCCAATTTTTACTTAGAACCAAACACGAAATACCTAAATAAAATGAGATTCAAAGAAAATATATCGGCTCCATAACATATTTCTATATGATATGTAACTTGATCATTTGTTAATGAGATTCGAACAGACACAGATATTAAAATAA